GATTTTTTTTAGCGATATTAAATTCTAATCTACTAGAAAAATTTTAGAATAAATAGCACCAGAAAAAGAAAATAATAAAGAAGTGGATTATCATACATATATTTCATATATAAAGATGACCATTCATTTACACTTTTGATTTCCATTCCATTTATTATATACTTACTATAATAGATTATATATTAGTAGTTTTACTCCCTATTATATTTATTCCTTATTATATGTTAGTATATATACATAAAATACTATTTTATATCTCCTTGTATATATTCAATACTCACTTAAGTATAATAGTATAATTCTACTAGTATATTATATAATATATAATATCTTATAATAAAGTATAAGATATCTTTATAACAGGTTAAAATGTTACTATAACCTATAACAATAAATAACAGGTATAAATATTAAATGGAGGTAACCATTCTATGACAACTAACTTACCCGATATTTTTGTGACTTTAGTGGGCTTAGTATTTCCGGCAATTGCTATAGTTTCTATATTTCTTTATGTTCAAAGAAATAAAAATTCGTATTTTTAGATATTATGGGGTTAAATCTTATTTTTTTTTTTAAGACTTAGGCTTACTTGAAGCATAACACAAATATCTATTTAGTAGAACGGGTAGTTTCCTCCGAGCAGAAGCTCGTAGGCATAAACATTATATATGAGTAAATGACTTATAGCTTTTTGAAAATAAATTTGCAAAGAAATTGGTATCCGTAAGATTTCTGAAACGTAAAGTAAATATGTGTCTGGGGATATCTATAAAAAATCATATACATATAAAAGGGATGTTATTTTTTAGTTTAACTATAAGCAATTGATGAATTACTCCGAAAGCTTCACACCATAATAGTGCTAGTTGATGAAAGTTACTTCGGAAACAAAAAAATTAAAGTCAAATTTATTGGGGTTATGCTACTTCCCAATTACAATACAATGCAACTAGATCTAGTATAGTATGAGTTGGCGATCAGAGCGGATATGGATAGAACTTATAGCGGGGTCTCGAAAACCGAGTAATTTCTGCTGGGCCTTTATCCTTTTTTTAGGTTCATTAGGTTTTTTTTTGGTTGGAATTTCTAGTTATCTTGGTAGGTATTTTATACCGTTATTCGCCTCTCAGCAAATCCTTTTTTTTCCACAAGGAATCGTGATGTCTTTCTATGGAATTGCGGGTCTTTTTATTAGTTCATATTTGTGGTGCACAATTGTGTGGAATGTGGGTAGCGGTTATGATCGATTCGATATAAAAGAAAGAATAGTGTGTATTTTTCGTTGGGGATTTCCTGGAAAAAATCGTCGGATCCTACTGCGATTCCTTATGAAAGACATTCAATCCATCAGAATAGAAGTTAAAGAGGGTATTTTTTCTCGTCCTATACTTTATATCGAAATCAGAGGCCAGGGGTCCATTCCCTTGACTCGTATCGACGAGAATTTTACGCTACGAGAAATTGAACAAAAAGCCGCTGAATTGGCCTATTTCTTGCGTGTACCAATTGAAGTTTTTTGAAAACTTTGCAAAGGGTAAAAAAAACGATAACTCACGAATTCTCTTTCTCTTTTTTCTATAGCATAACTTAACTGAAGTTTCTGCCGAACTCTGATTAGAACAAAAAAAGTAAACGTACACGAAACAACGATAAAACAAAAAAGTTTTTGTTCATAAATTATTTTTTTTGACGTAGTTAAATCTACTGAAATCAATTCATTAACAAAAGAAGTAAGAAATTGAAATAATAGATTCATCTCATATATCACAACATTTCGGAATAAAGAAGTTCTATTAATTATTTTTGTACTGCGGGTCACCGGCGAGTTTTTTTCGAAATTTTTTTATATCTGGGGAGTTCTTGCGTCTCGAAATTCGAATAATATTCATTAAAAAAATGGCTCTTTTGTGCAGTCATCCAACGGAGACAATTGCTTCGAATTTGAGCAATTGATATATAGAATATTATAATATTCGAGTTTATTTAGTCATTCATGGACTCTTTCTTATTCTATATTGTATATAGTTTTCTTCTATTCTTTATAAATTAAAGGACCAAACACTGTACTGAATCACAAATAAAAAATAGGGATATAGACTCGAGACTTGATAGAAATATTAGTATCGTATAGAGTCGACGAATGAGCCGAGTTCATTTAAAAATTCACAGACGGGCAAATGGCAAAAAAAAACGCTTTTATTTCCCTTCTATATCTTGCATCTATAGTATTTTTGCCTTGGTGGCTCGCTCTCTCAGTTACAGTTAACAAAAGTCTGGAATCTTGGGTTAATTGTTGGTGGAATACTAGGCCCTCCGAAATTTTTTTGAATGATATTGAAGAAAAGGGTATTCTAAAAAAATTCATAGAATTAGAGGAACTATCCCTCTTCAACGAAATGATAAAGGACTACCCGGAAAGGCGTTTACAAAAGCTTCATGCCGGAGTCTACAAAGAAACGATCCAATTGATCAAGATGCACAATGAGAGTCGTATACATACGATTTTACATTTTTCAACAAATATAATTTATTTCCTTATTCTAAGTGTTTATTCTATTCTAGCTAACGAAGACCTTATTTTTCTTAACTCTTGTCTTCAAGAATTTATATATAATTTAAGCGATACAATAAAAGCTTTTTCGATTCTTTTATTAACCGATTTATGCATAGGATTCCATTCGCCCCATGGTTGGGAACTACTGATTGGCTCTATCTACAAAGATTTTGGATTTCATCATAATGATCAAATTATATCCGGTCTTGTTTCTACTTTTCCAGTCATTTTAGATACAATTTTTAAATATTTTATTTTTCGTTATTTAAATCGCGTATCTCCGTCACTTGTAGTGATTTATCATTCAATGAATGATTGAAAAATGATCAAACGGTCCAATTATAATGTTTGTTTCGTTGTACAAAAAAGTTAAAAATGTACTTATTCTTTCTAGCCACCCCGGGGGAGTCCTTCAATATTCCACCCAAATGATTTTAGTAAATAGCAGAATCGTAGATACGGAACTATACTAGTGACTTATCTAATTTTATTGTAGAAATTTTGGGGATCAATGATTGGACCATGCAAACTAGAAATATTTTTTCTTGGATAAAAGAAGATATTATTCGATTCATTTCCGTATCGCTTATCATATATATAATAACTCGGGCACCCATTTCAAATGCGTATCCCATTTTTGCACAGCAGAGTTATGAAAATCCACGAGAAGCGACTGGCCGTATTGTCTGTGCCAATTGCCATTTGGCGAACAAACCCGTGGATATCGAGGTTCCACAAGCGGTACTGCCCGATACTGTATTTGAAGCAGTTGTTCGAATTCCTTATGATCTGCAACTAAAACAAGTTCTTTCTAATGGTAAAAAAGGGGCTTTGAATGTAGGGGCTGTTCTTATTTTACCTGAGGGTTTTGAATTAGCCCCCCCCGATCGTATTTCGCCCGAGATTAAAGAAAAGATGGGAAATCTCTCTTTTCAGAGCTATCGCCCCACAAAAAAAAATATTCTTGTGATAGGTCCTGTTCCTGGTCAAAAATATACTGAAATCACCTTTCCTATTCTTTCCCCGGACCCCGCTACTAAGAAAGATGTTCACTTCTTAAAATATCCGATATACGTAGGCGGAAACAGGGGAAGGGGCCAGATTTATCCCGACGGAAGCAAGAGTAACAATAATGTTTATAACGCTACAGCGGCGGGTATAGTAAGCAAAATAATACGAAAAGAAAAAGGGGGATACGAAATAACCATAGTGGGTGCATCGGATGGACGTCAAGTGGTTGATATTATCCCTCCAGGACCAGAACTTCTTGTTTCTGAGGGTGAATCTATCAAACTGGATCAACCCTTAACGAGTAATCCTAATGTGGGTGGATTTGGTCAGGGGGATGCGGAAATAGTCCTTCAAGATCCATTACGCGTACAAGGCCTTTTGCTCTTCTTGGCATCTATTATTTTGGCACAAATCTTTTTGGTTCTTAAAAAGAAACAGTTTGAGAAGGTTCAATTATCCGAAATGAATTTCTAGATCCGCGGATTTCTCAATATCAAGTTATAAAAAGAACCAAATTCTTGTTGGAAATTGTGTTATGTACTTCTCCAAAAAACTTCTGAAAAGCCTTTTGTTTTACTTGTTTATATTGTTTTTCTAGTAAATTTTGGAAATTACTTGTAGCGCATTACTAGTGATAGTATTGGTTTTTCTCGAGGGGTATGATTATGTCAATATTGTCAGATTTAAATGCCATAGAGTGAATCAAATTAGACTAAACATAGTATAAATAAGCGTAAAATAGAAACTAAAGTATAAAATGAATGAGAGGAACAAGGCATTCTAAGAGGAATTTTTTGTTTTCCGAGTCTTTGACACAAGATTAGGAATTTTCCACAACCCTTTACTTGTGTCAAAAGAAAAATTATTCTTGACCCCGCTCATCAAAGATTTCTATTTGTAGTTTCATTTTTTTCGAGGTTTATTACATAAAATAAGTAATAGTGGTGGACAAACAAAAAATATAGGAAAATTTATTGAACAAACAGAACTTCTTTAATAAACTAATAAATATATATTATTAAGAAATATAGAATTGTAATTGTGTCATCTAAAGAGGGATTCTCCTTATTTTTTAAAGTATCGACAGATACTAGTTTGAAGAACTCTGAAATGAAGTTAATGTTTCTAAAAACATCAAAAAATTTTTTGAAACATTAGCAAAGCGGTCCATTTTTTTATCATTTATACGAAAAAAGTATGATTGTTAAGAGCTCAACGGAACCTACCCCCTTTTTCTTTGTCTTTTTCGAGGGGGATTCCGTTGAGTTCTTATGCTTTCATGTCATGTCTACAACTCAGTTCATCTGATTACTAGACTTATACTAAAGGGATGAACCTAATCCAGAATATGAACCATAAAAGAAAATACCGATTAAACCGATCACAAGAATACCAGTTACAGTACCTATTATCCAAAGAGGAATCCTTCCAG